AAAAAACGTGTCAAAAAAACGCTAAAAACACGCAAAAAAACCGAAAAAATTTAAGTAAGTACTTAACTAACAAAAAAGTCAAAAAATGCCTAAAATTGTGGTCAACCCAGGGACATGGCTATAAAAATGGGATAAAAAAATTTTAATGTCATGTCAGGGTTGAAAATTTTAGGGCAGGAAAAAAAAAAATGTTCATTACTATAATAATCAAAAATTTTGAGAATTTTTCAAATTTTTTTCAAATTTTTTTCAAATTTTTTTCAAATTTTTTTCAAATTTTTTTCAAATTTTTTTCAAATTTTTTTCAAAATTTTTTCAAAATTTTTTCAAATTTTTTTCAAATTTTTTTCAAATTTTTTTCAATTTTTTCCAATTTTTTCCAAATTTTTTCCAATTTTTTCCAATTTTTTTCAATTTTTTCCAATTTTTTTCAATTTTTTTCAATTTTTTTCAATTTTTTTCAAATTTTTTCAAATTTTTTTCAAAATTTTTTCATTTTTTGTATTTTGTCACAAATTGGGTTTATTGTTTATCCTTAAACTAGAGGTTTTCCTGTTTCCGGGGGGTTTGCAGGAGTGTTAGCGATCTCAGGAGTTTAGGGGGGTAGGGGGGTTTACCCTGAAAAACCAAAGAGGGGGTAATCTTAGAGATTATTCGGTTAATATTTCATTTATGCTCTTGATCTCTAAATATGCGACTCTTTGTTTATTATCTTTCCAACATTCATAACGGTTACTAGCGCAAGGAATTGTACACCCTTGTCTGTTAATTGAGCTTACACTCTGAAATGCCAAATGAGTTGAAAAAAAAAAAAGGAACCAGATGCCCCGGTGGAGAGAACGCTCGGCATGGTGGGTTATCTCGCCATTAGATTGACCGCATCAACACATGTCAGCGTCGATAAAGTTATGAGCGATGGGCAATCATTGGCCTTGAGTTGTAGAGCCAAATGCCAGGAATAGTGCACGACTTTGGTTAAGCTTAAGTATAATGAGCTGTGATTTATCTGATATTTGAGGATGTAAACTTATGTGTTGTGTTAAAAGTTGAGCTACCCCCACGAATACTTGTCCCTCACCTTCAATCAGGTATGCATTAAGAAATCAACTGATGGTCGGTTCTTACTGTATCGGCTTTATTCCTTGCAGAGATGTGGTCGTTTGTATATCTTAACTAAAGAACCTCAAACGTGTAAATCGGAAAATTTATCCGCTGGCATTTAAATTTTTCGATTGAACAGTTAGCGCAAGGACTTTATGATTATGTAGTACCTTCGTATATATTACTAAACATTAAAGTAAGTAGCGGAGTTCACCATATTATATATGTAAAATTTAAGATACATGTACTTAAACATCATTGAATGTTTACTTTCTATATATGGTGAAAGTACATACATGTACTTAAACATCATTGAATGTTTACTTTCTATATATGGTGAAAGTACATACATGTACTTAAACATCATTGAATGTTTACTTTCTATATATGGTGAAAGTACATACATGTACTTAAACATCATTGAATGTTTACTTTCTATATATGGTGAAAGTACATACATGTACTTAAACATCATTGAATGTTTACTTTCTATATATGGTGAAAGTACATACATGTACTTAAACATCATTGAATGTTTACTTTCTATATATGGTGAAAGTACATACATGTACTTAAACATCATTGAATGTTTACTTTCTATATATGGTGAAAGTACATACATTCATTATTAAACATTGTATAAATGTTCAAAGAATAGTTTAGTTTAGAATCCTAGCTTTGGGAGTTAGGGGTGAGAGTTAAAATCTCTTTTCTTTGAGCATGAGGGAGGAATTTAACCTCCGGCTTCCGGCTTACAAGGTCGGCGCTCTGGCGCTGAGCTACTGATGCAGTTTCATTTCAGAATTTTGTTTTCTGCCCAGCCTGCTAGGGGGAACAGGATGAGGAATAGGGAGAAATAAAGGACTGATGCTACTTGTCCGATAATGATGAATGGCTGTTCTGCTGGCATTCCACCAATTCAAGTGAGGATGACAACGTTTGCGACAAGAGTTCAGAATAAAAATTGTGAGAGAGGTCGGAATGTAAGTGCTCGCTGTTTGGACGTATGAAGGAATGGCACTAGTATAAGGATCAAGATTGAAGCTAAAAGTGCCAGAACTCCTCCCAGCTTGTTAGGAATGGAGCGCAGGATTGCATAGGCAAAAAGAAAGTATCATTCTGGCTTAATATGAGGTGGGGTAACCATCGGGTTAGCGGGAGTGAAGTTATCTGGGTCTCCTAATAGGTTTGGTGAGAAGAGTGCTAGGCATGTGAGTGCGGTGAGGAGGACGCCGAATCCGAGGAGGTCTTTGTAGGTGAAGTATGGGTGGAAAGAAATTTTGTCTGCGTTGGAGTTTAGTCCGATCGGGTTGTTTGAGCCAGTCTCATGGAGAAAGAGAAGGTGGAGGATAGTCATGGCTGCGATGACAAAGGGGAAAAGAAAGTGGAAGGCGAAAAATCGGGTAAGAGTGGCATTGTCTACCGAAAATCCGCCTCAGATTCATTCTACCAGTATAGTGCCCACGTAGGGTACGGCTGATAAAAGATTGGTGATTACGGTGGCACCTCAGAATGATATTTGGCCTCAGGGGAGGACGTAACCAACGAAGGCTGTCATCATCACTAATAGTAAAAGAACCACTCCAATGTTTCAGGTTTCTTTATAGAGATAAGAGCCATAGTAAAGGCCTCGTGCAATGTGGAAGTAGATGCAGAAGAAGAAGAAAGATGCGCCATTTGCATGAAGATTTCGGATTAGTCAGCCGAAGTTGACGTCACGGCAAATGTGGGCTACGGAGTTGAAAGCTGACTCAACGTCAGGGGTGTAGTGTATTGCAAGGAATAGGCCTGTAAGAAGTTGAGAGATAAGACATAGGCTCAGTAGTGAGCCAAAGTTTCATCAGACTGAAATGTTTGAGGGGGCTGGAAGGTCGACTAGTGCATCATTAGCGATTTTTAGTAGGGGGTGTGTTTTTCGTAGGCTTGCCATTAGGGTTCTTGTAGTTGAATAACAACGGTGGTTTTTCAAGCCATTGGTCCTGGATAAATACCTGGTAGGAACTATGACTATCGTTATATCTCTGTTTTTGGCCGGGTTTATTTTGGGCTTAGTTGTAGTTGCCTCTAACCCCTCCCCTTATTTTGCTGCCCTAGGGTTAGTGGTTGTAGCGGGAGCGGGATGTGGGGTTTTACTATGGTATGGTGGTTCTTTCTTGTCTTTAGTTCTCTTTTTAATTTATCTAGGCGGGATAATAGTAGTTTTTGCTTATTCAGCAGCTTTGGCTGCTGAGCCTTATCCTGAGGGGTTAGGGAGTTCAGGTGTTTTGCTTCAAATAGTGGTCTACACGGTGCTTATTGTGCCCTGCTTGTGGGTGTCTAGCGGGGAGTGGTACTGAGGGTCATGGGTAAACTTGGATGAAATGTACGAATTTTCGCAGCTTCGTGGGGATATAGCAGGAGTTGGGTTAATATATTCGTCGGGGGGAAAAATGTTGTTTATCAGCGGGTGAGTGCTGTTGTTAACTTTATTGGTGGTATTAGAGGTGGTTCGTGGAATAGGCCGAGGAGCGGTGCGGGCGCTTTAATACAGGGTAACCAGAGAGGCCAGGAGAAGAGTCAAAATGAAGAGGGTGAGGTATGTTTTCACTATTCCTCGCTGAGTATTACTTGTTGTGGTAACTATAGGGATATTAAGTGATACTAGGGCTTTTGGGCCAATTTTTTCTAGTCACGCTTGGTCAACCATTTGGCAGGCAATTGTTTGTCCTAGGGTCAGATTAAGTTTGGGTGCAAATCGGTGAATAATTGTGGGGAAGAAGCCCAACATATTAGAAAAGTGGTGTGTTGAGCGAAGGGGGGAGGGTTTAAATTGTTTGGCTGTGAGTGAGGCAAGTTCCAGTGCAGTCAGTAAACCTAGCACGGTCACGATTAAGGCTGCTAGCTTAAGGAGTGGAGGCATAGACATGATTGGTGTTTTAACCGGAGTTAGATTTGAGGTAATTAGGAGACCTGCAATGATGCTACCTCAGGCTAGTCGTTTAATTGAGTTGAGTACAGCGGGGGAATTTTCATTAATAGGGGAAAGGGTGTTAAATCGGGGGTGGCCCATACATACAAAGAAGACTACGCGTAGGCTGTAAATAGCTGTGAACGAGGTGGCAAGGAGGGTTAGGGTTAGGGCCCAGGCGTTTAGGTTAGAAGTGTTCAGGGCTTCAATAATGGCATCTTTAGAAAAGAATCCGGCCAGAAATGGTGTGCCAGTGAGAGCTAGGCTGCCAATAGTAAGACATGAGGAGGTGAGCGGGGTGAGGTGGTGCATCCCGCCTATTTTACGAATATCCTGTTCGTCGTTGAGGCTGTGAATGATTGCCCCAGAGCATATAAAAAGCATGGCTTTAAAGAAAGCGTGAGTGCAGATATGAAGGAATGCAAGTTGAGGTTGATTAAGTCCAATTGTCACCATTATTAAGCCTAGTTGGCTCGAGGTGGAAAATGCCACGATTTTTTTGATATCGTTTTGGGTTAGAGCACATGTGGCAGTAAATAGGGTGGTTAGTGCTCCCAGGCATAAGCAGAGGGTCAAGGCTAGGGGGTTATCTTCTATTAAGGGGCTTATACGGATAAGAAGAAAAATACCGGCAACGACCATTGTGCTCGAATGAAGTAGGGCAGAGACTGGCGTTGGACCTTCCATGGCGGCAGGGAGCCATGGGTGGAGCCCAAATTGGGCGGATTTCCCAGTGGCTGCGATGATTAGTCCTAGGAGGGGAAGGGTCATGTCAAACCCTTTAGCGGATAAGAACATTTGTTGCATTTCCCATGAGTTGAGGTTTGTAGCTATTCATGCCATAGCAAGAATAACTCCGATATCCCCGACTCGGTTGTATACGACTGCTTGTATTGCTGCGGTGTTTGCGTCTGCCCGTCCGTATCATCATCCGATGAGAAGGAAGGACATGATTCCAACCCCTTCTCAGCCAATAAAGAGTTGGAACATATTGTTTGCTGTTACCAGGGTAATCATTGCAATGAGGAAGACGAGGAGGTATTTAAAGAATTGGTTCATGTTTGGGTCGGCGTGTATGTATCATGAGGCAAATTCTAGAATAGACCATGTTACGTAAAGTGCCACAGGGATAAAGACAATTGAGTAAAGGTCAAATTTTAGGCTGAGGTTGATATCAAAGGTGAGGGTGTTTAGCCAGCTTCAGTTGGTAATGACTGTTTCAGCCCCCTCATTTAAGAATAGCATTAGAGGTACAAGGCTGACAAAAAAGGCTAGTTTGACTGCGGTTTTAACTTGTGCGATGGCTCAGTCTGGTGTTTTGGGGTTTGGGGAAAGTGTGGTTAGTGGGGGGTACAAGAGAAGAGAAAAGATAACAATGAGGCTTGTTGTTATAGTGACAGAAGCAGGATGCATATTTGCTGCTACTTGGATTTGCACCAAGAGTTTCTGGCGCCTAAGGCCAGCGGATGAGCTGTTATCCTTTAGAAGCATTAGTCGAGTGAGCCTCGGGCTTTAACCAAGGTTGCGAAAATTAGCAGTTTCCGTTACTTCTAAGTCTCTCTCGGTAAATAAGGGGGCTTTAACCCCTGTTTTTAGAGCCACAGCCTAATGTTTTGTTTTAAACTATAATTACAGGCGGTTCAGCCTCAAATTAATTCGGGCTTAAGTATAAGGAGAATAAGAGGGAGTAAATGAAGGGTAACTACCAGATGTTCTCGTGAGTGTGAGGGGTTAAGGGCAATGATGTGTGCAGGGAGTGGGCCTCGTTGTGTTATCAGGAATATATAGAGGGAGTAGCTCGCTGTAATGAGGGCTCCGGCTCCTGTGAGCAGCAGTGTTCAGTTGGATCAGTTAAATAAGGAGGAGATAATTATTAGTTCCCCCATGAGGTTCGGCAAGGGGGGCAGGGCCAGGTTGGCAAGGGTAGAGATAAACCATCACGTTGTCATAAGAGGAAGGACCATCTGTATTCCTCGGGCAAGGACTATTGTTCGACTGTGTGTTCGTTCATAGTTTGTGTTTGCTAAACAGAATAGTGCAGAGGATGTGAGTCCGTGAGCAATTATAAGAATTAATGCTCCTGTGAAGCCCCAGGGTGTTTGAATGAGAATGCCCCCTGCAACCAGGCCTATGTGGCTGACAGAGGAGTAGGCAATTAAAGATTTTAGATCCGTTTGGCGGAGGCAGATTGAGCCTGTTATAATTACCCCTCAGAGGGCGAAGATCAAAAAGGGGTAGCTTAGTTCCTTAGTTATTGGTTCTAGAACTGGCATCATTCGTATCATGCCATAGCCGCCTAGTTTTAAAAGGACGGCTGCTAGTACTATTGAGCCCGCAATGGGGGCTTCTACGTGTGCTTTGGGTAATCATAAATGAACGCCGTATAGGGGCATTTTTACTAGGAATGCCACAAGACATCCCGCCCACCATAGCTTATTACTCCATAACGAGAGGTCGATGGGTTGAGTATACTGAAGGATTAGTAGTGAAAGCGTCCCAGTACTATTTTGGAGGAGGAGGAGGGCGACAAGAAGAGGCAAAGAGCCTGCTAGTGTATAAAATAGGAAGTATGTCCCGGCATTCAACCGTTCTGCTTGGTTGCCTCAGCGGGTAATAACAATCAGTGTAGGGATAAGTGTTGCTTCAAATATAACATAGAAAAGAATTAGTTCAGTCGCTCCAAAGGCTATAATCAGGAAGATTTGCAGGGATGTAAGGAGGGAAATGTAAGTACGTTGGCGGTTTAAGGGTTCGGTTGAGGTATGATTCTGGCTAGCTAAGATCATGAGGGGGAGGAGCCAGCAGGTGAGGACTAGTAAGGGGGTTGAAAGAGGGTCTGTGGCTAAGTAAGGGCTTAGAGATGTTCAGCCTGTTTCTGATGTGTTTTTAAACCATGCAAGGCTGGCTAGTGAAATGGTGAGGCTGTGGGCTAGGGTTAGGGACCAAAGTGTTTTGGGCGGGGCTAGCCAGGTCGTTGGGATAAGCATAATAGTTGGGATTAAGATTTTTAGCATTGTAGGAGATTAAGGCTTTGCAGGTGATCGTTACCGTGGGTGCGAGCAGTGGCTACTAGTAGAGCTAGGCCTGCGCTTGCTTCACAAGCTGAGAAGGCCAATAGAAGCATGGGTGCTACTGAAAAGGCGGTGGAGCTTAATTGAAGGGCTCATACTGCTAGTGCAATAAATAGGGAGAGTATTATGGCTTCTAAACATAAAAGTGCGGATAGAAGATGGGTTCGGTGGAATGTGAGGCCTGCGAGGCCTAAAATAAAGGTTAAGGAGAAGGCAAACTGAAGGGGGGTCATTAGGTAATTATGGAGTTTAACCACAAGCTCTTGAGCCGAAATCAAGTGTTTTTTTTATACTAACTACCTATTCAGCTCATTCTAGGCCTCCTTGAAGTCATTCGTAAATTAGGCCAGCCGTGAGGAGGACTAGTAGGGCAGAGGCTCAAAGGAAAGTGGTGAGTGGGGAGGTTATTTGGTCTCCTCAGGGGAGAGGGAGCAGGAGGGCAATTTCTAAGTCAAATAAAAGAAATAGGATGGCGACTAAGAAAAATCGGAGGGAGAAAGGGAGACGGGCTGAGCCAAAGGGGTCGAATCCGCATTCGTAGGGCGATAATTTTTCATGGTCCGGGGTCATTTGTGGAAGCCAGAAGGAGACAATGGCTAGGACAGTGGATAGGGCAGTTGCAATAATAATGATGGCGGTAATTAAGCTCATTATCTTTCCTTGGAGTTTAACCAAGACCTGGTGATTGGAAGTCACTCATACTAAGCTGATACTAGAAAGACTACGATCCTCATCAGTAAATAGAGACGTACAGGAATAATCATACAACGTCTACAAAGTGTCAGTATCAGGCGGCTGCTTCAAATCCGAAGTGGTGGTCCGATGTAAAGTGATAGCGGATTTGGCGTAGGAGGCAGACGGCAAGGAAAGTGGAGCCAATGATTACGTGAAGTCCGTGGAAGCCTGTTGCTACGAAGAATGTAGAGCCGTAAACACCGTCGGCAATGGTGAAGGGAGCTTCATAGTACTCCATGCCTTGGAGAAATGTGAAGTAGAAGCCGAGCAGAATTGTTAGTGTTAAAGAGTGGATTGCTTCTTTTCGGGCTCCTTCTATTAAGCTGTGGTGGGCTCATGTTACTGTAACGCCTGAGGCTAGAAGAACTGCTGTGTTTAGGAGGGGTACTTCAAAGGGGTCTAAAGTAGTAATACCTGTTGGCGGTCAGCAGCCCCCTAATTCTGGGGTAGGGGCAAGGCTAGAGTGGTAAAAGGCTCAGAAGAACCCAAGAAAAAAGAATACTTCGGAGGTAATAAAGAGAACCATGCCAAATCGAAGGCCTTTTTGAACCGGGGGCGTGTGGTAGCCCATAAATGTACCTTCTCGAACAATGTCTCGTCATCATTGGTATATTGTGAGGAGGAGAAGGACTGTCCCTAAAGACATTAGGATTACTGAGTTAAAGTGGAATCAGATGGCGAGGCCTGATGTTATAAGGAGGGCTGCGATTGCTCCTGTTAGTGGTCAGGGGCTTGGGTCAACTATGTGATATGCGTGTGCTTGGTGGGCCATTAGACGTTTTCTTGTAGATAAAGGCTTAGAAGAAGGACAAATACGTAAGCTTGAATCATTGCTACGGCGACTTCTAGAAGAGTGAGTAAATACAGAACAATAGTTGTTAAGATGGCCACGGTTGGTATAAGTGGCATAAGGACTGTGGCACCAGTTGCGATGAGTTGAATTAGAAGGTGGCCTGCTGTCAGGTTGGCTGTCAGTCGAACACCTAGAGCAAGGGGTCGGATAAGGAGACTAATTGTTTCGATAATAATTAGGATAGGGATAAGAAGTGGCGGGGTTCCTTCAGGAAGTAGGTGGCCCAGGGCATGTGTGGGTTGAGTTCGTATACCATAAATTACTGTAGCAAGTCAAAGAGGGAAGGCTAGGCCCATATTGAGGGATAGTTGTGTGGTAGGGGTAAAAGTGTATGGTAAAAGGCCTAGTATATTTAAGGAGATTAAAAACATTATTAGGGAGGCAAGTAGTAGGGCTCATTTGTGGCCGGGAACGTTGATTGGGCTTAAAAGTTCGTACGTAAATCGGTTAATGAATCAGCTTTGGAGGGTTAGTAGCCGGTTGTTTAGTCACCGGGTGGTAGGTGCGGGAAGTAAGAGTCATGGCAGTGTTAGTGCGAGGGCTATTAGGGGGACTCCCAGGTATATTGGGCTTTCAAATTGATCAAAGAAGCTTAGTGTCATGGTCAGTTTCAGGGGCCTCCTTTAGTTTTTTGAAGGTTTTTGGCAGCAGGTTCGTTTGGGAAGGTGTGAGCCATGACTTTAGGAGGAATTACAACTAGAAGAATAAGTCACGAAAATAAAAGGATGGCGAGTCAGGGGGAGGGGTTTAATTGTGGCATGTCGCTAGGGGCGGTTGGGGGCCGCCAATCTTTAGCTTAAAAGGCTAACGCTGTTACCCGGTTTAGCTTCTTAGCGAGGCGTCTTCAAGTATTAAGGAGGATCAGTTTTCAAAATGTTCTAGAGGGACTGCTTCAACTACAATGGGCATAAAGCTATGGTTAGCTCCACAGATTTCGGAGCACTGACCATAAAAGACACCTGGGCGGGAGGCAATAAAGGATGTTTGGTTAAGTCGTCCGGGGACTGCGTCTATTTTTACGCCAAGTGCTGGGACTGCTCAGGAGTGCAAGACATCTTCAGCGGAGACAAGGACTCGAACTGGAGATTCTACTGGAATTACCATTCGGTGATCCGCTTCAAGAAGCCGGAACTGCCCTGGGGAGAGGTCTTGTGTAGGAATTATGTAAGAGTCGAAGCCCAGATCCTCATAGTCGGTGTATTCGTAACTTCAGTATCATTGGTGGCCTACGGCTTTAATGGTGAGGTGTGGGTGGTTAATTTCGTCCATAATGTAGAGAATACGTAGGGAAGGCAGGGCGATGAGGATTAGGATAATGGCTGGAAGAACTGTCCAGATAATTTCAATTTCTTGGGAGTCCAGAATGTATTTGTCGGTTACTTTGGCTGAAATCATGCAGGGGATGATATAAAGCACTGATGTGCTAATTAGAAGAACGATTATTAGGGCGTGGTCGTGAAAGTGAAGGAGTTCTTCTATGAGAGGGGAAGCTGCGTCTTGGAATCCTAGCTGTGAGGGGTATGCCATATTTGCAAGAGACGCAGGGTTCTAACCTACAATTATGCCTTGACAAGGCATTGTAATACACATTTTACTAGTATCTTATAAAGAAAGTGACAGAGTGGTTATGTGGTTGGCTTGAAACCAGCATACGGGGGTTCAATTCCTCCCTTTCTCGTTAGTGTGACTGCACTAGAACAAATGCAGGTTCTTCAAACGTGTGGTAGGGGGGAGGGCAGCCGTGGAGTCATTCAACGTTAGTTATAGTTAGCCCTACGGAAAGAACTTCACGTTTGGCTGCGAATGCCTCCCAGATGATAAATAGGAACATAATTACGGCTACTAGTGAAACTAGAGACCCAATAGAAGAAACAGTGTTTCATAGAGTGTAAGCATCTGGGTAGTCTGAATACCGTCGGGGCATTCCTGCTAAACCTAGGAAGTGTTGTGGGAAGAATGTTAGGTTAACCCCTGCAAATATTACACCAAAGTGGATTTTTGTCCATGTGCTGTGGAGGGTATATCCTGTGAATAGGGGGAATCAGTGAACGAAGGCTGCAACAATGGCGAATACAGCACCCATGGAAAGGACGTAATGGAAGTGCGCTACTACATAATATGTGTCGTGAAGGACAATGTCTAGGGAAGAGTTGGCTAAAATAATCCCTGTCAAGCCGCCCACAGTAAAAAGGAAAATAAAGCCCAGGGCTCATAATAGTGGGGTGTCTCATTTAATATGGCCTCCGTGGAGAGTGGCTAGTCAGCTAAATACTTTCACCCCCGTCGGGATTGCGATGATTATTGTAGCGGAGGTGAAGTATGCTCGCGTATCTACGTCTATCCCTACGGTAAATATGTGATGGGCTCAGACGATAAACCCTAAAAGTCCGATTGCTATTATAGCTCATACCATTCCCATGTGTCCGAAAGGTTCTTTTTTACCGGCGTAGTAAGCAACAATGTGAGAGATTATTCCGAAGCCTGGGAGAATTAAAATATAAACTTCCGGGTGCCCGAAGAATCAGAAGAGGTGTTGATACAAGATTGGGTCTCCTCCCCCCGCGGGGTCAAAGAAAGTTGTGTTAAGGTTTCGGTCTGTAAGTAGCATTGTAATGCCAGCAGCAAGAACTGGGAGGGAGAGAAGGAGAAGAACGGCAGTAATAAGAACTGCTCAGACAAACAGTGGGGTTTGGTACTGCGAGATGGCGGCAGGTTTTATGTTAATAATTGTAGTGATGAAGTTAATTGCCCCAAGAATTGAGGAGATCCCTGCCAAGTGTAGAGAAAAAATGGTTAAGTCTACGGATGCGCCTGCGTGGGCTAAGTTGCCTGCGAGAGGCGGATAAACTGTTCATCCTGTTCCGGCCCCAGATTCGACTCCTGAAGAAGCTAGCAGAAGAAGGAACGAGGGGGGGAGGAGTCAAAAGCTCATATTGTTTATACGGGGGAAAGCCATATCGGGGGCCCCGATCATTAGGGGAATTAATCAGTTTCCGAACCCTCCGATCATAATGGGCATTACTATAAAGAAAATCATTACGAAGGCATGTGCTGTAACGATTACGTTATAGATCTGGTCATCTCCAAGGAGGGCACCTGGTTGACTTAGTTCAGCTCGAATAAGGAGGCTTAGGGCTGTACCTACTATCCCAGCTCATGCACCAAATACTATATAGAGGGTGCCGATGTCTTTATGGTTAGTCGAAAAAAATCAACGCGTGATTGCCACAGGTAGGGTGACTGAGTAAGTGGTGGGTTGTAGCCCCATACACAGAGGTTTGAGTCCTCTTCCTATCAAGCTCTGAGGTGTGTTCATGTAGGATTGCAAATCCTGAGATGCAGATTGACGTCTGCCGGGGCTTTCCCCGCCTTCGCCTTTTTGAAAGGCGGGGAAAGTAGACGGATGCTCGCTGGCTTGGGCGCTTAGCTGTTAACTAAGAATTTGTAGGATCGAGGCCTACCTGTCTAGAAAGGCTTTAGCTTAATTAAATCGTCTGCGTTGCATGTAGAAGATGTGGGGTAATTCCCGCAAGTCTTAAGCAGGGGCTGAGAGATTTTCACTTTCACTTAGGACTTTGAAGGCCCTTGGACTTGTCTTATCCTAAGTCCCTAGGGGGTGAGAGTTGCTATTGCTGCGGGGGCCAGGGGGAGAAGGGCCAGGGCAGCTGTTAAAGAAATGGCTAGTGGGAGGGTCAGGTTATTAGAGGGGAGGCGTCAGGGAGGGGTAGCTGTCAGGTTATTGGGTGCTATGGTAAGGGTTATGGCGTAGGATAGGCGAAGGTAAAAGAATAAACTTAGAAGTGCGGAAAGGGCGGCAATGGTGGCCAAAGGTGCAAGGTCTTGTTTAGATAGTTCTTGGAGGATTAGTCATTTAGGCATAAATCCTGTTAGGGGGGGAAGTCCGCCAAGGGAGAATAAAAGCAGGGGCGACAGGGCTGTGAGGGCGGGGGCTTTAGTCCAAGAGGTAGCAAGTATATTGATGTTAGTTGTCTTGTTTAATTGGAATGTTATGAAGGCTGAGAATGTTATAATGAAGTACGTAAGGAGGGCTAGTAAAGAAAGTTGAGGGGAGAATTGTAAGACTAGAATTATTCAGCCCAGGTGGGCAACGGAAGAATAAGCTAGGATTTTGCGCAGTTGTGTTTGGTTTAGGCCTCCTCATCCTCCAGCAAGGGTAGAGGAAAGTCCTAGGGTAATAAGAATAAGAGAGTTGGTAGGGTGAATTTGTATAATAAGAATAAATGGAGCCAGTTTTTGTCAGGTAGATAAAATAAGGCCGGTGATTAGGTCAAGCCCTTGTAAAACTTCGGGAAGTCAGGTGTGCAGGGGTGCTAGTCCTATCTTCATGGCTAGGGCGAGTGTTATTATGGTAGTTGGGAGGGGGTGGGTCATTTCCTCAATTCCTCATTGTCCGGTGAGTCAGGCATTAGTTGAGGCTGCAAAGAGAAGTATTGCGGCTGCAGTGGCTTGGGTTAGGAAGTATTTTGTGGTTGCTTCTACTGCCCGGGGGTGTTGACTTTTAATCATAATGGGGATAATCGCAAGTGTGTTAATTTCCAGGCCTATTCATGCAAGGAGCCAGTGGGAGCTCATAAATGTGATGGTGGTGCCTAGTCCGAGAGTAAACATTAAGGTGGCTAAGATGTACGGGTTCATTAGTAAAAGAGGGACTTTAACCAACATGTCCGGGGTATGGGCCCGAAAGCTTAATTAGCTGATCTTACTAGGAATTAGTGTAGTGGAAGCACAAAGAGTTTTGATCTCTTTAGGGAGGGTTCAAGTCCCTTTTTTCTAATTAGGAGTCGGGGGGACTTTAACCCCCATAGTTCACTCTATCAAAGTGGTCCTTGGGCTTCGGGCACGGCTCCAGGGGGTTAGAGTTGCGGGGGTAGTCCTGCTAGTGCTATGGGGAGCGTTAAATGTCATAAGACCAGGGCTAGTGTGAGGGGGAGAAAGTTTTTTCAGATGAGATGCATAAGTTGGTCGTAGCGGAACCGCGGGTAAGAGGCCCGAACCCACAAGAATACCACTGAAAGTAGAGCTGCTTTGATTATAAGGTTTGTGGTTGTTAAGAAGGGGAGAGCAGGGATGTGAGAGGCCCCTAAAAAGAGGGTGGCGGATAGCGTGTTTATTAACAGGATATTGGCGTACTCGGCTAAGAAGAAAAGTGCGAAAGGTCCTCCTGCGTACTCTACGTTGAAGCCGGAGACTAACTCTGATTCTCCCTCTGTGAGGTCAAAGGGCGCTCGGTTCGTTTCTGCAAGAGTTGAGATATATCATATAGCGGCGAGGGGTCACGCTGGAAAAATGAGTCAGACGGTTTCTTGGGTGACGTTAAATGTTTGTAAGGTGAAGCCCCCTGAAAAAATTACGATGCTAAGTAAAATAAGCCCTAGGCTGACTTCGTATGAAATAGTTTGGGCGACAGCTCGTAGTGCCCCAATTAGGGCGTATTTTGAGTTTGAGGCTCAGCCAGAGCCCAAGATTGAGTAAACGGCAAGGCTTGAAAGGGCTAAAATAAACAGAAGGCCAAGGTTAAGGTCTGTTGCTGGGTGGGGAAGCGGTATAGGAGCCCAGAGGGTTAGGGCGAGGGTAAGGGCTAGTATGGGGGCGAGGAGGAAGAGTACGGGGGAGGAGGTAGAGGGTCGAATTGGCTCTTTAATAAAGAGTTTTACCCCGTCTGCAATAGGTTGAAGGAGTCCGTAGGGCCCTACAATGTTTGGTCCTTTTCGTAGTTGCATATACCCGAGGACTTTGCGTTCCAGGAGGGTGAGGAATGCTACTGCTAGTAGTACAGGTACAATAAAGGCTAAGGGATTAATAATATGTGAAATGAGAATGGAAGTCATGGGAGTTGGGGAGAGGATTTGAACCTCTGTAGAAAGGGCTTAGGCCTTTCGCAATTCTCCGGGCTCTGCCACTCCAACGAGCCATTATCTTTGGCGGGGGAAGGGGATGTCCTTTGGCCTATTTTAGTTGTTTTCGGGGGAGGGGATAAGGCGTGCTTAAAGCATTGGCCTTTTCTTTTCGGTCCTTTCGTACTGGAAAAGAACATGTCATAGATAGAAACTGACCTGGATTGCTCCGGTCTGAACTCAGATCACGTAGGACTTTAATCGTTGAACAAACGAACCCTTAATAGCGGCTGCACCATTAGGATGTCCTGATCCAACATCGAGGTCGTAAACCCCCTTGTCGATATGGGCTCTAGAAGGGGATTGCGCTGTTATCCCTAGGGTAACTCGGTCCGTTGATCGGCTTAATGCCGGATCATATTTGGTCAGATGTTCTGTTAGTTAGAGGTGCTAGCTCTGGGTTGTAGGAATATAAGTATTCTTAGTCCACTCGGGGGTTTTTTATTTCCTCGGGGTCGCCCCAACCGAAGACAGAGGGCATAGGTTCTTTTAGGTTTGATTCTTTGTTCAGGTTGTTTTACGGGAGATGCCTTGGTGTCTTAAGCTCCATAGGGTCTTCTCGTCTTATGGGTCTATCCCCGCTTCTGCACGGGGAGATCAATTTCATTGACTTGAAAAAGGAGACAGCTAAGCCCTCGTGATGCCATTCATACAGGTCTCTATTTAAGAGACAAGTGATTGCGCTACCTTTGCACGGTTAGAATACCGCGGCCGTTAAACATATAGTCACAGGGCAGGCGTGACCTCTTATTCTTGGTTAGCAAGAGGCGATGTTTTTGGTAAACAGGCGAGGCTTAAAGTAAGATGTTTGCCGAGTTCCTTCTTTTTCTTTTAGTCTTTCCCTTAATGTGCACTCCAGTGTGGGGTTAACGGTAATTTGGTGGGGGCTTTTCTTGTCTTTAATTTGGTGTGCATTTCCCTCTTTTTTTGGGGCCGTTAATTTTCGGTGGGGGTTCAATCCGATTTACATGTGTGCGGGGAGAGGGGCGTTGCCCTCTTATTACTCATATTAGCATAGTCACTCTCATGTGTGCATGAGAGGGCCTGGTGGTGGGTAGGGGGTTAGGGTTAGTTTATCAATATATATGGTAGTGGAATTTATGCTTGAGCTTTAACGCTTTCTTCTGGGATGGCTGCTCTTAGGCCCACCCGGGCATGTTACCTTAATTTAGTATGACCCTTACCCTCCCAATAAAGTTGTGTCTTGTTTCAAAGGGGCTGTACCCCCTTTGACTAACTCTCTAGATTTCTTAAGAGGTCGGGGTGGTGGGAGTCAAGAAATCTGGAGGCTGAACTCCTATTCATTTTTCAGGCAACCAGCTATAACTAGGTTCGGTAGATCTTTCATCTCTACTCAGAGTTCTTCCCACTCTTTTGCCACAGAGACGGGTTGGCCCTAAATCAGGCTGCCTCGGAGTAGCTCACTTAGTTTCGGGGGCCCAAACTAAAGTTCGCTTTGCTTGGGGGGTTCTAGCTAAATCATGATGCAAAAGGTACGAGGTTAAATCTCTGCTTTTTTAGGCTTATTACTGGGTTTTTTCATTTCTCTTTCAGCGTTTCCTTGCGGTACTTTTTCTGTTGCTCAGTGTTCCCTTTTCTGTCGCCCATACTAAGGGGGAAAAATGTTTTAAAGGAGGGGGTAGGGTGCCATTCGGGGGTATAGTTGAATTGGTGTTGTATTTTATATTGTCTGGCTAGCTGGTTGGCGTCAGGGCAACTCGATTTGCACGGGTGATTTTTCAGTGTAAGGGAAATGCTATACTATTTTAGCTATGCTCTGATTTTTCCAAGTGCACCTTCCGGTACACTTACCATGTTACGACTTGTCTCCCCTTTTCGGGTGTGGTGCTTTAGTTAGTTAAGTATTAGTTGTTGGGGAGAGTGACGGGCGGTGTGTACGCACTTTAGAGCCGGCTTCAGTGGGACACTCTGTTTGCCACTTACTGCTAAATCCTCCTTCGGGTGTATTTTTTCAGTACATCTTTCGTTTTCGCTACATTAGCGAATGTAGCCCATTTCTTCCCCTTCCATGCGCTACACCTGGACCTGACGTTTTGGGCTGTGCCAATTTTGCTTACTATTTATCCTTCATAGGGTTAGCTGACGACGGCGGTATATAGGCGGGGTAAACAAGGGAGGGTGAGGTTCAACGGGGGTAATCGGTTACAGAACAGGCTCCTCTAGGGGGGGCTAAAGAACCGCCAAGTCCTTTGGGTTTTAGGCTAGTGCCCGTAGTTCCCAGGCGGATAAGGGGTGTACAATCTTATCAATGTTTATGGCTATGCATAGTGGGGTATCTAATCCCAGTTTGTGTCATAGCTTTCGTGGGGTCAGAGTTTGTAAAGCCACTTTCGTGGTGGAGCTTCGTTGCTTCGGGTGCGTATAACTGCTGTGAAGGCATTCGGCTTTAGTAATATTCTTTCTTAACCACGCTTTACGCCGGTATTCATCAACTTGGGCCTCTCGTATAACCGCGGTGGCTGGCACGAGTTTTACCGGCCCTCTTAGCTTTACTAAGTCAAGTTTTCACTTATGGCTTAAGGTTTATCACTGCTGAAGTTCCCTTGGGGGTGTGGCTAAGCAAGGCGTTGTGGGCTAAACTATTATGTTGTGCCTGATGCCAGCTCCTTGTTTTAGGGCATAAAACTGTTAGGGCATTCTCACGGGGTGGCGGATACTTGCATGTGTAAATTTGGCTAAAGTTGATAGTAAAGCCAGGACCAGGCCTTTATGCCTTCGGGGCTTTCTAGGGCCCATATTAACATCTTCAGTGTTATGCTTTAAATTAAGCTACGACGGC